GCGTACAAATACAAGCGGTTATTCATCTTTAAATGCAACTATCTACGCATCTGATCATATATATCTTACCCCTATGTATAAAGAAGGAGGATTTGCAATGCGAGATCTAAAAACATATTTATCTGTGGCACCAGTACTAAGTACTATATGGTTCGCATCTTTAGCGGGTCTATTAATAGAGATCAATCGTTTATTCCCAGATGCGCTAACATTTCCATTTTTTTAATTCTAGTGATTGACGTGGGAGAGGTTGAGTAAGATTAGAGATACACTAAAATTTCCTGAACTACATCTCACCCTCCCTCTTTTTTTCTTTTCTCTTTTTTTCTTTTCTCTTTTTTCCCTTTTTAGAATTCTAAGAAAGGGATGAAAGAGAAAGAATAAAAGTGGATTCAATTGCAGATAAAATCAAAAAAGGGTTTAAGATTGGAATCCTCTTAATAATAGAGTGAAAGTGGCATACAAGACCCTTAACTAAAATGGAATGGAATACCACTAGAAATAGAGTTAATTGTATTATTTAAATAGAGTTAATTGTATTATTTATTAATTATACAACCTATTGATTTGCAACGAAATCTTTCCTAATTTTTTCCTTTTTTCTTTAGATAAAAATAAAAAAAAAGAGAAGAGTTGAGTCAATCAAAAATACAAGAGGAGTTTCATGGCCAAGAGCAAAGATGTACGAGTAAAGATTATTTTGGAATGTATCAGTTGTGTTCGAAACAGTGTTAATAAAGACTCAAGGGGCATTTCCCGGTATATTACGCAAAAGAATCGATCCAATACACCTAGTCGATTGGAATTGAGAAAATTCTGCCCCTGCTGTTACAAACATACAATTCATGGGGAGATAAAAAAATAAATAGATAGAATAAAAAACTCGTCTGTCACCCTCTATTCCAAGGAACGGTAAAAATGACATATTATAATATATAAAAGAAATTCTAATAAAGACACCAAACCCTATATTTTGAATTCGAATTCATTTTTTTTTTTTAATCCGACCAAAATAGGATTTCGGGAGAAGGAATAAACAAACCATGGATAAACCCAAGCGACCCTTTCTTAAATCGAAGCGATCTTTTCGTAGGCGTTTGCCCCCGATCCAATCGGGGGATCGAATTGATTATAGAAACATCAGTTTAATTAGTCGATTTATTAGTGAACAAGGAAAAATATTATCAAGACGGGTAAATAAATTGACCTTGAAACAACAACGATTAATTACTAGTGCTATAAAACAAGCTCGTATTTTATCTTCGTTACCCTTTCTTAATAATGAGAAACAGTTTGAAAGAACTGAGTCGACTGCTCAAACAATAGGTTTTAGAACCAGAAATAAATAGGTTTAGCTTACTTTTCAATTGAATCAAATCAAAATGCCAATTAGAACTAAAAATAGGTTGGTGTTTTTGCGATAATCTAAATTGGATTCTTGTGTCAGAATAAAAAAAAAGAATCGGGAAAGAAGAAATCTTTTTTTATTGAATTCCTTTGTTCATTTTGACAACTTTATCTTAATCTTATCCTGTTTTATCATACTATTTTCTACTCTACCTTCCCGGAGTTCAGTCTCCGGGGACTTCAACTCAAATTACTCCAATGGATCCAAGATTTCATTGGAAATCATATAAAGACAATTCCTATTTAATATAGCTATTTGTGCAAGTATTTTACGATTTAGAAGCAATTGACTTTTGTACAGATCATTTATTAGTCTACTATAACATAAGGATACCCCTTTCTCACGAATTACTGCATTTATCCGAGTAATCCACAAACGACGAAAGTCTCTCTTTTTCTTATCTCTATCGCGATGAGCCGAAATTAAAGCTCGTATTTTCTGTTGAATAATAGTTCGAGTAAGTCTTGAATGAGCCCCCCGAAAACTGGATGCAAATAAACGCATTTTTGTTCTACGTCTTCGAGCTATATATCCTCGTCTAATTCTAGTCATTGAATAAATGAAACTTTGATGAATAACTAATTGAGTTCCTGTCTTTCAGTTATTCTTTTTCCCCTTACTTTATTTATTAATAACAAAACGGATTCTTCGGATGTATAAAATAAAAATTCCAATGACTTTTGCTACTATAACCTTCCCAACCACAATTTTTTCTTATTTCGAAGTGAACTGTATAGAAATAAGAAATTTTTATTGATATCTAGTATCAATAACATAGATTAGATCTATATAGAATAGATAAATAGAAATGGATTAAAGAATAGAGTGGTTCCATCGTTTCTATGGTAACTTCTTAAACGGTGAGGTCCTCTCTATACACCGGAGCTTCTTCCTTCGTTTAATGAATCTTATTTTTATTGGTAACTTGTACAGTTCACACCTTTGTGTGGCTCTACCTATGCATTATCCAGTAATAGGTCTTTCACAATGAGATCCACCTATATAGTAACGGTATTTAATTCTGAAGGTTAGCTAGGTAGCTGATCCTGTTAGGCCGTTCTTGCAAGCATAATATTTCATTTTTAAACTGAAATAAGATTTCCCCGCTTAATGAATAACCTTTTGTTACCAATGGGGAATTGCTTCTCAGCTTAAATTAAGGTGATTGGATTTGCACCAACGGAAACCATAAATTTCATACGCAATACGGGGATATAATATATTTTAGCCAGTGAATGGAAAATTAATTTTTGTATCCTCTTTATTTATTTGTACTGATCATTCAGACAGATTAATACTGGTTGTTATTGGTTCCTTTCTTTTTATTCCAGTCCATGATCTGAACGAGTCGCACATACACCCTAGTACATGTTCCTCGGCGCTGAGGACACCCCTTAAGGGCGGGGGATTTCGTAACATTTCGGATTGGCTGTCTTGTGTTTCTAATAAGTTGTTTAATAGTTGGCATGCTGAATGATATACAGACTGAGCTGGTTTAGATCGTTCCTAACCGGATGCTTATGCTTATGAATTTCTTCTATTCTATTATTAATATTAATTAATTAATATTAATAATAGAATAGTAATATAGTAAATGGGGTAAGACGATAAAGAAAATCTCAATCCAATCGAGAATTTATGTGAAATCCTTGATATTTTCAGTCAACTGCTACAAGATCTACAATTCCGTGAGCTTGGGCTTCTGTTGCTGACATAAAAACATCCCTTTCCATGTCCTCGGATACAACCCAAAAAGATTTACCTGTTCTTTGGACATAAACCATTGTGATGGTTTCGCGCAAGTTCAGTAGTTCTTCCGCTTCCAGGATAAATTCTCCCGTTTGTGACTCATAAAAAGAACTCGCAGGTTGATGTATCATTACCCTGATGATATAAGATACAAGGGGGTTCTACTAGCTCGCGGAATGAGAAAGAGACTAACACAAGAAAAAGATAGAACTGTACAAGCATCTTTTGGATATTGCATACGGCTCAAGAATGGAATTTCCTACCGAAAATAAAATAGGATTTATCAGACCCAGATCGATAAATGATCCAATTACCACCCTTCCTTTTGGAGGAGTTCAAAATACTATGATGGTTCCGTTGCTTTCTATATTTATATTAGAATTTATATTTAGTCCGTCTGTGATTCAGCAATCCCAAAGTTTCTTTTTGATCCGAGCAAATACGGAAAAGTGGTTCATAACATAAATATTATATTATTAAGAGCTTTTTCGGCGTGAAAAAAGTTTGTGACACTGAAATTCCGATAGATAAAATCGGAAATACCTTAGTATTTCATACTACTCTTTCGATACATAATTGAATGTTTTGAGAAAATTATTTTTTCATATCGAATTCGAAGTGCCATGCTATTATTACTCAAGATTCTTATTTCATATGGCGAAGGCATAGGCTTCTGTTTTCTCTCAAATAAAAACTCATTGGCGCCAAGCGTGAGGGAATGCTAGACGTTTGGTAATTGCTCCCCCAACCAGGACAAAAGATCCCATTGAAGCGGCTAATCCCATGCATATTGTATGTACGTCTGGTGGCACAAATTGTATGGTATCATAAACTGCTATTCCGGGTATTACCCATCCACCGGGAGAGTTTATAAACACATAAAGCTCTCTGTTACGGTCCTCTATAGTGAGATATACCAGAAGACCAATAAGTTGATTCGAGACCTCATTATCAACCTCTTGGCCTAAAAAAAGTAATCTTTCTCGATAAAGTCGGTTGATTAGGATAAAATTGTATCCCCTAGGAACCGTACACGCACCTTTTGATGCATACGGGTCAAAAGAACCGTGAAAAAAAGACTCAATGTATAGATTACGTTTACTGTTCTTTTTTTTTTCAAAATAACAATCTTTTTTAAGAAAGAAAAGGTTGTGAACCTTTCACTCTAATACTAATATATATATAAAGGATTCATTAAATCCGTTGAATTTACTTCTCATTGATTTATTGTTTCATCGGGATCCACTCCTCATCACGATGTCATTTTCTTGTTCCTGAATGGGCCTATTGAATTTTTTTAGGTTTATGCTCTACTCCAGGTAAAAAAAGATAGGTCCGATTTTGGTTTGCGCATATAGGACAAATTCGCTATTACCACGTCTTTGTTGCTACTCATTCAATTTATCCTGTTTTATTTAATGGATTAATATGGATTAACAGAGATCATTCCTTTTTTTTCGTATATTATATATAGTAGAAATAAAATAATTTAGAACGAGGTATCACTAATCAATAAACTAGTCAAATATATACTATGGTAATAAAGAAAAAGATAATTAGAAATAGAAGCCGCAATCATCGGTATATTACTAAGTTGGGTTTTTCTAAACAGAGCCTTTAGAATTTGATTGGTACAACCAAGTCAACCATAAATTTATCTAATTGATAATATTAATCTAGATTCCCCTAAAATGGATCTAATTTCATTTCACGCTCCAAATTATTGATAATTCAATCAATCTTTCTTGGGCGAATAAGAGAATATCTCGATCGGGGGAGAGAATGGGGAAATACCATATGACCCAATATATCTGACAAGTCGCACTATATGTCAACCCAGGATGCGTCTTCCTCTCCAGGACTTCGAAAAGGTACTTTTGGAACACCAATAGGCATTAAATGAAAAAAAAATGAAGTACTCTATTTTACTTTGATGTGGAAACGTAATAGTGGGTTTATTTTATTAGCCTCATAATAGAATAGTGGTCTTTAGCATCTGATATTTTATCTTTTTATCTTATAGATTGGATAAGTTCCTTCATAACGGAAGTCGGAATGACTAACTCAAAATTATTACAAATACACTCGTGGAATGATGAACAAGTAGGGATCCATTTGCTCCTAGAAAATAGGGTAAACCACCCATTGCATATTGATACTTATCGGGTATAGAATAGATCTGCTTCTCTTTGTTCCTACAAACAGAATTGTTCCATTATTCCCAATAGAATCGAACAAATAGGAATACGATAATTCACAGAAAGGGGGGTCCCTAGCATCCATTTTTCCAATGCAATAAAGTTACATAGTGTCTATTTTTCTTTCAGAAAGGGGTATTTACATGGGTTTGCCTTGGTATCGTGTTCATACTGTTGTATTAAATGATCCTGGTCGGTTGCTTGCTGTCCATATAATGCATACAGCTCTGGTTGCTGGTTGGGCCGGTTCAATGGCTTTATATGAATTAGCAGTTTTTGATCCCTCTGACCCCGTTCTTGATCCAATGTGGAGACAAGGTATGTTTGTTATACCCTTCATGACTCGTTTAGGAATAACCAATTCATGGGGCGGTTGGAGTATTACAGGAGGAACTGTAACAAATCCGGGTATTTGGACTTATGAAGGAGTCGCTACGGCACATATTCTGTTTTCGGGCTTGTGCTTCCTGGCCGCTATTTGGCATTGGGTATATTGGGATTTAGAAATCTTTTCTGATGAACGTACAGGAAAACCCTCTTTGGATTTGCCCAAGATCTTTGGAATTCATTTATTTCTTTCAGGAGTAGCGTGCTTTGGTTTTGGCGTCTTTCATGTAACCGGTTTGTATGGTCCTGGAATATGGGTGTCTGATCCTTATGGACTAACTGGAAAAGTACAATCTGTAAACCCAGCCTGGGGCGTGGAAGGTTTTGATCCTTTTGTTCCGGGAGGAATAGCCTCGCATCATATTGCAGCAGGGACACTGGGTATATTAGCGGGCCTATTCCATCTTAGTGTCCGTCCGCCCCAACGTCTATACAAAGGATTACGTATGGGTAATATTGAAACCGTCCTTTCCAGTAGTATCGCTGCTGTCTTTTTTGCTGCTTTTGTTGTTGCAGGAACTATGTGGTATGGTTCCGCAACTACCCCAATCGAATTATTTGGCCCTACTCGTTATCAATGGGATCAGGGATACTTCCAGCAAGAAATATATCGAAGAGTCAGTGCTGGGCTAGCCGAAAATCAAAGTTTAACAGAAGCTTGGTCTAAAATTCCTGAAAAATTAGCTTTTTATGATTACATCGGCAATAATCCGGCAAAAGGGGGATTATTCAGAGCGGGTTCAATGGACAGCGGGGATGGAATAGCTGTTGGGTGGTTAGGGCACCCCGTCTTTAGAGATAAAGAAGGGCGTGAACTTTTTGTCCGTCGTATGCCTACTTTTTTTGAAACATTTCCGGTTGTTTTGGTAGATGGAGACGGAATTGTGAGAGCCGACGTTCCTTTTAGAAGGGCAGAATCGAAGTACAGTGTTGAACAAGTAGGTGTAACTGTTGAGTTCTACGGCGGCGAACTTAACGGAGTCAGTTACAGCGACCCCGCTACTGTGAAAAAATATGCTAGACGTGCTCAATTAGGGGAAATTTTTGAATTAGATCGTGCTACTTTGAAATCCGATGGTGTTTTTCGTAGCAGTCCAAGAGGTTGGTTTACTTTTGGACATGCGTCGTTTGCTTTGCTCTTCTTCTTCGGACACATTTGGCATGGTGCTAGAACCCTGTTTAGAGATGTTTTTGCGGGTATTGACCCAGATTTGGATTCTCAAGTAGAGTTTGGCGCATTCCAAAAACTTGGAGATCCAACTACCAGAAAACAAGCTATCTGATACAACATTCCTGGCGTATCTTTTGCTTCTTTAAATTTATTTATTTTAGAGAAATCCTAATTTGAATCATTACCATTTCTTTGACTCTTGTTTTTCCTTATCCGGAAGATGATTCAAAATAAGTAGGTATGGAAGTTATAATTGTAAACTACGATCGAACCTATGGAAGCATTGGTTTATACATTCCTCTTAGTATCGACTCTAGGGATAATTTTTTTCGCTATCTTTTTTCGAGAACCGCCGAAAATTCAAACTAAGAAATGATTTTTCCTTATCTCAATCTCAAGTGAAGTAATGAGCCTCCCATTTTGGGAGGCTCATTACTTCAACTAGTCTCCGTGTTCCTCGAATGGATCTCTTAGTTGTTGAGCGGGTTGCCCAAAAGCGGTATATAAGGCATACCCAGTAAAACTTACAAGTAAACCAGATACAGAGATGGCGACTAGGGTTGCTGTTTCCATTATTATAGAATTTCAAGATCATAATGAATCTATGATAAGATCGTTCGTTTATTTACAACAGAATAGCATACAAAGTCAACAGATCTCAATTACTACAATAAGATTTATGGCTACACAAACCGTTGAGGAGAGTTCAAAAGCACGTCCAAAACAAACAGGTCTAGGAGGGTTATTGAAACCGTTGAATTCGGAATATGGTAAAGTCGCTCCTGGATGGGGAACTACTCCTTTGATGGGTGTCGCAATGGCTCTTTTTGCCGTATTCTTATCTATTATTTTGGAGATTTATAATTCTTCCGTTTTACTGGACGGAATTTCAATGAATTAAATCCGCCAAAATAATTAAGGCCTGGTTTTTGAATAAAACTGACTAATTTAGGGCTCGTATTTCTACCCCATTCTATTTTGGTAGTTCGACCGCGGAATTTTTTTTCTTTCTGTATTTCCGGAATATGAGTGTGTGACTTGTTAAAATGGATCCTAGTGTTAGTACAGAGAATAGGTCTGTCATCTTGATAAAGATAGGTTTTTACCTCGTCGGATATTTATTTATAGTATTTGAAACACGAAATCGATGAAATAAATCATTAAATAGTGGAACTATGATTTATATGAATTAGACCCCGTGGCCGGCCTTTAAATAAAAATAATTTTCAAAGAATAAGAAACTAGAAAATAAGAAATGAAAAGATTTTTATGCTTATTTTAAGCAAAGGATAAACATTTCTTTGCTTTGGATTTTATTATATATGGATTCAGTAAATAAATGATGATCTAATGGTTCTTACTCAGAGAATCTTTGGGCAAAACTTTTCGTTTTTCTTTCGAATCATCGGGGGTGTAGTATGAATCTGAGGTTTTAAATCATTCATAGGGTCTTAACAAGCGAATTCCTATCAATAAAAAACAAAAACCGCGTTACATATAAATCAAAATACTAATCAACGAAAACGAAATTGGGAACGAGAAGATTCAAGAGGCCTTTAATGAGCACCCTAAATAAAAATGAGCCGACTTGATGTTTGGCACTATCACCACAAAGAAGAGTTCTTGGGTTTATTTATTCTTTCGTCTAGTCAAAGAAGATTGAATCAAAAAAAAGTAAGAAGTTTCCAACTTTTTAGTACATACCTATTGCAATTAGTTTTTGTGTGTTTATGCTTGAGCTGTACGAGATGAAATTTTCCTATACAGTTCTCGGAGGGGGAGTCCTTTTGGTTTACCTATCTCAATAAAGTGTATGATTGGTTCGAAGAACGTCTCGAGATTCAGGCGATCGCAGATGATATAACTAGTAAATACGTTCCTCCCCATGTCAATATATTTTATTGTTTAGGAGGAATTACGCTTACCTGTTTTTTAGTACAAGTAGCTACCGGATTTGCTATGACTTTTTACTACCGTCCAACTGTTACTGAGGCTTTTTCTTCTGTTCAATACATAATGACTGAAGCTAATTTTGGTTGGTTAATACGATCAGTTCATCGATGGTCGGCAAGTATGATGGTCCTAATGATGATCCTGCATGTATTTCGTGTTTATCTCACTGGCGGATTTAAAAGGCCCCGTGAATTAACTTGGGTTACAGGCGTGGTTCTGGGTGTATTGACTGCATCTTTTGGTGTAACTGGGTATTCTTTACCTTGGGACCAAATAGGTTATTGGGCAGTCAAAATTGTAACAGGTGTACCTGACGCTATTCCTGTAATAGGATCCCCTTTAGTAGAGTTATTACGCGGAAGTGCAAGTGTGGGCCAATCTACTTTAACTCGGTTTTATAGTTTACACACCTTTGTATTACCCCTTCTTACTGCCGTGTTTATGTTAATGCACTTCCTAATGATACGTAAACAAGGTATTTCTGGCCCTTTATAGAGAAGAGAGATCATAGATATTTCAAATAAATCTTTTATCGCTTGGTAGAGGAACAACAGCATTTTATTGCTACACATATGGATTATTGAAAAGAATAAGACATGTATTTGGATATTTCCCTTCAACTATTTGTTATTGTTAATCAATCCAAATATGGAGTTAAAGGGAATTGTATAAAGATAAAATGGATTATGGGAGTGTGTGACTTGAACTATTGATTGTTCCATGTAGATATATGTTATCTGCCACATTAGAACTCACAACTGAATGTGTCTTTGTTCTAAGCACCGCCGTGTAAGTCCCGATAGGCCGGTTCGCTTGAAGAGAATTTTTTCTATGATCAAAAACGAAAATCGACTAGTGTCGTGCGCGAATAGGCTTCGTAAGATCCAGTATATTTATATTAGAATACTAAAAAATGTGGCATGAGCCAAATTTCTTTTGTATTTTTATTTAGATAGTATGGAAATGCATCCATTTCCTTTGCATATCGACCCGGGTTATGATACTATCGGAGTGAAACAAGGGATCTAACGGAGAAAAAGGGACTCGACTTTATTAGTAACAAGTAAATTCTTTGCTTTGTATGTAAAAAGGGGTTCGAGGTTTTTGGGGGAGAAACACCAATTCATTGCAAGA